GCTATATGCTGTGTATTATCAACGATTTCCACAGAGGGTGGTAAAATAATGTCTTGAGCAGTTACATATCCAGGACCCTTGACACAAATAGACGCGTTACGAGTTCCATACAGATTACTTCTCAATACAATTTCTTTCAAATTCATTAAAATTTCATGTACAGATTCTTGAATACCTACGATGGTAGAATATTCATGTGGTATTTTCTCAGATTTTGCACGTGTAATACATGTTCCTTCTATTTCTCCGAGTAAGGCTCTTCGCATCGCGATGCCGATTGTATCGGCTTGGCCTTTCATAAGTGGGGCCAGAATAAAGCGTCCATAATAAAGACGCTTACTGTCTGCTCTTGATTCAACACACTTCCACTGTAGTGTCCGAGTAGATACTGTTACTTTCTCTCGAACCATAGTAATATTATTTGATCAAATCATTGAATTATTTATTTCTCTTGAAATCTCTTCAATGTTTACACACGTCTTTTTTTGGGGGGCCTACAGCCATTATGTGGCATAGGGGTTACATCCCGTATGAAACTTAATAGTATGCCACTTCTACGAATAGCTCTTAATGCCGCATCTCTCCCGAGACCCGGGCCCTTTATCATGACTTCTGCTCGTTGCATACCTTGATCCACCACTGTCCGAATAGCATTTCCCGCTGCGGTTTGGGCGGCAAATGGTGTCCCTCTTCTTGTACCCTTGAATCCACAAGTACCGGCGGAGGACCAAGAAATTACTCGACCTCGTACATCTGTAACAGTCACAATGGTATTGTTGAAACTTGCTTGAACATGAATAACTCCCTTTGGTATTCTACGCACATTCTTACGTGAACCAATACGTCTATTTCTACGTGAACCAATTTTTGGTATAGGTTTTGCCATATTTTATCATCTCATAAATATAAGTCAGAGATATATGGATATATCCATTTCATGTCAAAACAGATCCTGGTTTTTTACTGATTTTTTTGTACATCTGTACATCAGGTCCTTTAGATTTCGGGAGTCCTTTTTGTTTTAGAAAGATTATCCTTGTCTTTGTTTATGTCTCGGGTTGGAACAAATTACTATAATTCGTCCCCGCCTACGGATCAATCGACATTTTTCACAAATTTTACGAACAGAGGCCCTTATTTTCATATTTGTCACTCCTTTTCTTAATTCTGAATCTACTTAATTGGAAGAAAATAAGTTTCTTAAAATCTTTAACTTCGAATTGTATCCCCACGAAAGAATGTTGAAATTGAAAAAACCACCTAATTATGTGAGTCTTTACTTTAGAGTATACAAAAGAGTATACAAATTATATGTCCTTTAGTTGAATCATAAGAACTTACCACAATTTTGATTCTATTTACTGGTAGTATACGTATAAAATTACGTCGAACCCTTCCCGAAGCAAAACCCAGAATCAGATTTTCATTATCTAAACGAACTCGAAACATACATACCATTGGGACGTAGTTCAGTAATTAAAACCTCGCGAATCTTTTTTTTTCTTTCATTCCAGGGAAAACGGCCTTGAAGTATCAACGAATCTAAGAGGCATAGTATTAGAAACCTACCTTTTTACCTTTTTTTTTCACAAAACAAATAGGCAAGTTCCGCATATAATTCGGCTATCAGAAAGATTACCATATATAACACAAAATTTCTCCGCCGATTCCTTCTATTCGAGCCTCTCGGTCTGTCATTATACCTCGAGAAGTAGAAAGAATTACAATCCCCATTCCGCCTAAAATTCTCGGAATTCGTTGATAGTTAGAATAGATTCGTAGGCCAGGCCGGCTGATCCGTTTTAAATTTAAAACAGTTCTATACGCTCCTTTCCTATTTCTCCTATGTCGTAGGGTTAAAACTAAAAAATATTTATTGCTTTCTTGATGTTTTCTCACGTTTTCAATAAAACCTTCTCGTAAAAGGATTTTAACAATATTTTCAGTGATGTAAGTAGATGGTATTCGAACTGTTCTTTTTTCATTCATGTCAGCATTTCGTATAGAGGTTATTATGTCAGCAATAGTGTCTTTACTCATGATAAACTAAGATTATTGTTGCCCCCGAATTTTGATATAATCAACATGCTCTTTTTCTTTTTTTTTTGAATTCATAAATATTTATGAATTATTAAAGGTATATACGTGATATATAAACAATCTACTAATTAAATTAATCTATTTCATTCAAATACTATAAACTACATCACGGTCTTCCCTTATAATACTTCAGGTGCTAATGAAACGATTTTAGTGAAATTTAACTGTCTTAATTCCCGGGGGATCGCGCCAAAAATCCGGGTTCCTTTTGGATTTCCTTCTTGATCAATAACAACTGCAGCATTGTCATCATATCGTATTATCATACCGTTGTCGCGTTTGAGTTCTTTACAAGTACGTACAATTACAGCTCGGACCACTTCCGATCTTTCTAGAGGTGTATTTGGTACTGCTTCTTTGATTACAGCAACAATAACGTCACCAATATGAGCATATCGTCGATTACTAGCTCCTATGATTCGAATACACATCAATTTTCGGGCCCCGCTGTTATCCGCTACATTCAAATGGGTTTGAGGTTGAATCATATCGTTTTTTTTTGTCTTTTTCAATGTAAAGGGTGAAATAAAAAAAAGAAATATTGTTTGTTCAAAACAAAACAAGAAACCTGCAATTGTTTTTTTATACAAAAAACGATTTCCTTTGGTTCTTCCTATCCTATACCGAAAGAATGAATTGGGTTCGTATAGGCATTTTGGATGCCGCTATTGAAATAGCCCTTCTGGCTATATTTTCTGCTACTCCGCTCATTTCATAAAGTATTCTGCCGGGTTTAACAACAGCTACCCAATATTCGGGAGATCCTTTCCCCGAACCCATACGTGTTTCTGTAGGTCTTACTGTAACGGGTTTGTCTGGAAATATACGTACCCATATTTTTCCACCGCGGCGTGCATTTCGTGTCATTGCTCGCCGACCCGCTTCTATTTGTCTAGATGTGATCCAAGCGGGTTCAAGCGCTTGAAGAGCATATCTACCAAAGCAAATACGATTACCTCGATAAGATATTCCTTTCATTCTTCCTCTATGTTGTTTACGGAATCTGGTTCTTTTGGGGTTATAGTTGATGGTTGTTTATCAATTCCACCCATCTCTACTACAGAACCGGACATGAGAGTTTCTTCTCATCCAGCTCCTCGCGAATTAAACGATTAAAAAATAATATACGTGGTGAATAATATATTGAATCGGGGGATTCTTTGAAATATCATTTAATATAATTTTTTTTTATCTTTTGATATATAATTAAACACGTATTCTATTTTTAGATAATGTCGTTTAGGTATTAGGTATAACGTTATAAAGAATCTTTATTTTGTTTTGCTTTTTATTATCCTATCAAATTGACTCAAATTTCTAAAAAAAAATTCGCGGGCGAATATTTACTCTTTCAACATTCAGTTGTAAGATTAGTCTATGACATGACCTTTCAAAAAAAAAAATGAATTGGTTTCTGGTTCGTTCCGCCATCCTACCCAATGAACCATTAGGATTCGTTTTCAATAGAATCTTATGCATTCACAGGTTCTGTCGTTCCCACCACCTCTCGAGTAATGGTTAGGTCTGAATTTTACAATGGAGCCCCTAATTAAATTCGTTTTTGAGTCAACCTTCTCAGTCTTTATTGACTCGGGGCTCTTGATTTTTGGTTCTATCCACGTATTTGTCTAATTATGGATCAATTCAGTATTGATGCTTTATTACATTCCCTTTTATGAGATGACTCATAGACCGTACATATTGGAATCATATATCGTTGATATTCTTTTTCTATCTTTCTCTCGCCTTTCCATTTATCTGTATACTTTTATTTTTTGTTTATGCAAAAAAGATTTCAGTTGCTACAATGATATGACTTATATATCATATTTTGACTGGTTCTTTCTTTATATCCAGATAATGCGAAGCGATGAGTTGGTTATTAGTTCTATAGTTATTAGTTCGTATTATGGGTTGTTCCATTTTTTTGAATCCTAATCCTAAAAAAACCAACGAGTCACACACTAAGCATAGCAATTATATCAAACGATTAATCGAATTTTTATTCAACCTTATAGAATTGTTCATTTTTTTTTTATCACTAAATAGAACTAAATACAAGTCAAGTAAATGCTTATTATTCCTCGTCTACAAATATCCAAATTTTGATACCTAAAACCCCATAGATAGTTCGAACTGCGTAGGAACAATAATCTATTTTGGCTCGAATGGTTTGGAGAGGAACCCTACCTTCTCTGATCCATTCGACACGTGCAATTTCTTTTCCGTCGATACGCCCTGCAATTTGTACTTGAATTCCTTTTGTACCTGCCTGTTCAGTTAATTCAATAGCTTTTTTCATTGCTTTGCGAAATGAAACTCTATTCTTTAATTGTCCGGCTATAAATTCTGCAAGAATATTGGGGTGCCCATAAGGGTTTACAATTCTTGTAATAGCAATGTTGAGCTTTCGGTTTACACAATTGAGTTCTTTTTGTACATTGAACTGTAATTCTTCGATTTTTCGAGTCCTATCTTCTATTAATAACTTGGGGAATCCCATATAGATTATGACCTGAATCAAATCGATTCTTTTTTGAATCTCTATACGTGCAATTCCCTCGACATTAGAGGATATTTTAAGATTTTTTTGTACATAATTTTTGATACAATCTCGTATTTTTTGATCTTCTTGTAGATCCTCGGAATAATTTTTTGGTTGTGCAAACCAAAGAGAATGATGACCTTGGGTTGCACCAAGTCTGAAACCAAGTGGATTTATTTTTTGTCCCATAATCCCCCACTACTATATATATCGTGAAACGTCATATCTGTGTGTTTTTTTTTTTTATCCATTCGGGTTTTTTTAAGCATAACATAATATAGCGTATTTGTAGTTTTTCTAAACTAGAATATTCTTTCTTTAAATATTCCTCAGCTCCAATTTATAGGTTTTCCTT